ATTTCTAGTCGCATAGCTTCATAATAATTCTGTAAAGCTTCCGCATAATTTCCTTCGGATTGAGCCGACATCCGTTACGGTCGTCATTCGATTCAAAGAATCTCCGTTTCAGAACCGTACATGAGATTTTCATCTCATACGGCTCCTCCTTTATGTGCATAATGATAATAATACATGGAATCAAAAAGACTGAAATATTCTCATTATAAACTAAGCGGGGCTGGTGTTTTTACAAGAAATCTCTAGCCAACCTTCTTGTAGAAGATCTTTCCTTAACATCAAGCATGTTGGTATTAGATAAAAAAAGTTACTCCAACAATTTCTTTGTCTTCAACGCCCTTTAATTTGCAGGAATTAGTCACTTCAACAGTCTTCGATGGTTATACGGGTATCCAAAATACGAACGAGATGGATGTTTGTTGTCCCAACCATTGTTAGTCCCGATCCTGATAAGGAAAAGGGATAATTTATAACAAAGTTTTCGTGTGTTGATTCCTAGGAGTAGTGCTTCTTCCCCTATGCCCCCTATTGGTACTAGTGGAGTAGGGTTGACCTAACCCATAGGTGTAACCTTTCGCTCAATACTCTAGAATCGACAATTGAAGCATCTGAGGCTGCATTAATCGGGGATACACGACAGAAGGCGTTGTTTTATTTACAAACTTCACCTTCAACAAGCGTAGATTTATTTCCATAATTTTTTTCTTCCTATCCCGAATAATGTTGTCTTTCTCTTAAGACTGAGAGCGGTAAAAATATAAAAAAAAAATAATCAAATCGCACCATCTCTGTAATAGGTGAATGCCTCTTTTTCTCCCGAAGTTGTCGGAATTATTCGTAATAAGATATTGGCTACAATTGAAAAGGTTTTATCAATAAAATTTCCATTTATCCCAGATCTAGACATAGGTGTATTAATTCTATAATTTATTTTAATTCCCTTTCGTGAGAAAACGATCCCACAAACAAAGGAATTGTGCAGTACGAAATAACATAAAAACGGATTCATTAAAATAAAAAGAAAGACCTTTTACTCAAATTGTTTCTTTTTGACAGGAATCAATAAAAAAAAATCCGGGGGCGGTTCATGAATTTGGAATAAATTTATGGGTTAAGAAGTTGGAGTAAAGAGTTGTTGTTGAAAAATCTAAAACTGGAAAGGAATTTTATAATTTTTATGAAAATTGAATAATAGTGTAAACTAAATAGAATCATGATTTAAAGGTATCCATTAAACACAGTCTAAAAAAAATATATCGATCATTGGATTCGTTTCAATTGAGTGATTTAATCCGGTATAAATATTAGAAAGGGCGGAAACACCATCTTCGCAAACATGAATAGATATATATCCTTATTTTACAATTTTTGGATTTATCTTTATCCCCAGCCTCGGAGGAAGGATTTTTCTTTGATGAAAAGTTTTCTATTTTTAGAGTTAAAATTGAATGTACATACCTATCCAAAATAATATGAATGACTCACTATTCACTCGGTTTTTGGGCCATAATCATTATGTGGGAGAGATGGCCGAGTGGTTCAAGGCGTAGCATTGGAACTGCTATGTAGACTTTTGTTTACCGAGGGTTCGAATCCCTCTCTTTCCGTACTCGTCAACTGATTCACCAATGTTACTGACTGCAATGCATCAAATAAGAATGGATACTCCAACAGTTAGACCTTTCTTTGATATAGATTATCTATCCCTACCCCGAATTTCTGTGGTACGAAAAATACTGGACAAAATCGACAAGGAATGAAAATACCCTACCGATCTATGATACATGAATAAGAGAAAAATCCCCAGATGAAACCCCTTACCTTACTTACCCCCGGTCCCTTTACTTAAGCCAAAACCAAGGGGGCAAAATTGCCCGAACCCTTGTTATTTTAGTTAGGGTTAAGTCTGACGAGAGTAATATTCTACAACTAGCAATTCGTTTATTTTCAAACCGACCCATTTACTATCTATTATTTGATTGACTAATCCTTCATATTGGAATGGGTGAAGAGTCAAATGTTTTGGTAATTCCTCACGGGGGGGTGAATCAAGATAATTTTGAATCAGAGCCCTGGATTTTTGCTCATCCCTCACTGTAATAATATCTCGGGGTTTGCAGCGATAACTTGGTATATCTACTATACGACCATTAACTAAAATATGTCTGTGGTTAACTAATTGGCGGGCTTGAGGAATAGTCGAAGCCATACCTAATCGAAAAAGGATGTTATCTAAACGCATTTCAAGTAATTGTAGTAAAACCTGACCTGTTGATCCTTTGGCTTTTCCGGCGATCCGAACGTATTTAAGTAATTGTTGTTCTGTAAGACCATAATGAAAGCGCAATTTTTGTTTTTCTTCTAAACGAATACGGTATTGAGATTTTTTGCCGGGGCGCGATTGGTTTCTAAGATCGCTTCCGGTTCTAGGCTTTTTACTAGTTAGCCCCGGTAAAGCCCCCAGACGACGGATTTTTTTGAAACGAGGTCCTCTGTAACG